AAAGTAAGTAAATAAATCCGACACATATAAAATGCGGTTAATCCCGCCGTAGACCAAGCTATTATTGCAAAAATAGGTGAATACAACCAACTATCATTAAGGATTTCATCTTTGGACCAAAAACAAGCAAGGGGTGGAATACCGCAAAGAGAAAGTGTACCTAATAAAAAAGAATTTTTAGTAATTGGTACATGTTTTGTTAAACCTCCCATAAGTACCATGTTCTGGCTTTTTTCTGGACAATATCCAACAAGAGTTTCCATCGAATGAATAACAGATCCCGATCCTAAAAACAATAATGCTTTGGAATAAGCATGAGTAATCAAATGAAATAAAGCACTGCGATAAGACCCCATACCTAGAGCTAACATCATATAACCCAATTGAGACATTGTAGAATAGGCTAAACCCCTCTTAATGTCTTTTTGAGCAAGAGCTAAAGTAGCTCCTAAAAAAACTGTTATTATCCCTATAAAAGAGATAAAATTCATGATGTGGGGTATGACTATGAAAAGAGGCATAAGTCGAGCTACAAGAAAAATTCCTGCTGCTACCATCGTAGCAGCATGTATAAGAGCTGAAATAGGAGTCGGCCCTTCCATTGCATCAGGTAACCATACATGAAGGGGAAATTGTGCAGATTTAGCAATAGCACCGCCAAATAATAGAACAGCGCACGAAGTAACAAATAAAAAATTGACCTCATTAGTAGAAATCAAGTTATTTAATATTTGGAATAAATCGCGAAATTCGAAACTTCCTGTTACCCAATAAAACCCCAAAATGCCTAATAATAAACCAAAATCACCAACACGATTAGTTACAAACGCTTTTTGACAAGCCTTTGCTGCAACAGGTCGTGTGAACCAAAATCCTATTAATAGATACGAACACATTCCAACCAATTCCCAAAAAATATAAATTTGTATCAAATTTGAACTAGTAACTAATCCCAACATGGAAGTACTGAAAAAACTCATATAAGCAAAAAATCTCAGATATCCATGATCATGAGACATATAATTATCACTATAAATAAGAACTAAAATTCCAACAGTAGTGATTAATATTGACATAATAGAAGTAAGTGGATCGATTAAGTATCCGAATTCTAAAGAAAAATCATTATTGATAATCCAAGACCATACATATTGATAGACAGAACTGCTATTTATTTGCTGAATAGACAGATTCATGGAAAAAATCATGACTATACTTAACAATAAAACGCTCTGAAAAGCCCACATACGGCGAAGACTTTTTGTTGCCGTCGGAAAAAGAAGAAGTCCCACCCCTATTAACATAGGAACTGGAAGTGGAAGAAAAGGTATTATCCACGCATATTGATATGTCTGTTCCATAAAAAAAGTTTTTTATTCTTAATTAATTGTTTCCGATTCACCGGATCTTACCTCTTTCGAAAAAGTCACTAAAAAATAAGGATATGCACTAATTTATTAAATTTATTTAATAATTTTATATTAGTATTTATTTTGAGTCTTTTCAAAATCGTTTAAATATTCAAAACAAGAAGTTACAATTGGAGAAATGATATGACCAAGTGCCATATATAAAATATAAATAAAAAGAATATAAATATAAATAGGAAAATTTATATTATTACGAGAAATTCTCGTAATAATTAATAATCGTAATAATAATTAATAAAAATAATAAAACAAGCTTAAAAATTTAGGCTAAAAAGAGTACTGATGTTGATATGAATTATATGAATTATAGGATTAACTAAGGTCATTGGTCTAATGAAAAAACTCTTTATTTTAGTTACTTTATTTCAACTCTTTAGTTACTTTATTTCAACTCATTAACTAATTCATTATGGGATTGATTGTTTTCCATTTCAATCAAAACAAATTATTAGTAAAGTTTAGAAGATTATAGATCTAAAATGAACTTTTTTTATCAAAAAAACGGATCTTTCTTACTAGTCTCATTCGAATTTGAAAATGGAATTTAGGTGTATTTTTTCTCAAGTTTTACTAAAAAAAGATTACTAAAAAAAGACTCACGTTTTTAGGCAAAAGTTTACAATCCTTTGAGGTATTTTATTACATGTAAATAAAGTATAGAATAGAATGACGAAAATAAAGGTCTTTTAGGCTCTTTATTTATTTTATTAAGTTTGATTTCTATCACATAGCAGATTCTAAAGATATAACTTTGAGATATAAACAACGAGAATTAAGAGTTCCAAACCAAAAATTTTTTGTTTTACGAATAGTGTATGGAATCAAAAATTTTTTATGTTATTTCGAGTCATTTTTGATCAAATTTTTACAGATATATCTATATTTCTTTTTTATGAAGAGAATCTTTTTTAGAGAAAAATAGATCATGAATAAGAAAAAATAATTGGTTTTGAACAATAGATGTCTTTCACATCCAACTATAACAATGAGTAACTTCTTCATTTTTAAATGGCAGTTCCAAAAAAACGTACTTCGATATCAAAAAAGCGTATTCGTAAAAATATTTGGAA